GGTCTCAGCACACCCATTTTCCTGAAGCGATCAAATACTTCTTGGGCAACTTAGAAGTCTACGGTTACACCGTAGGTTCACCTTCTGATTCGGGGTTTACGCCGTAGTGGTAATGAATATACACCGGCGCTGCTTGCGCGGTCTTGGGAAATGGTTGCTTGTCAATCAACATCTGTTTTCCCTTTTCGGGAAACTTCAGCAAGCCTCCATCAATCTTGTCCTGTATTGCGTGGCAGAAGGCTACGCAGTCAGCTGTGGCGTGACTATTACTGGCAGCCCTTTTCTTGCTTACTAGTCAAGGCGTTTTCTTGATTCATAGCTCCTGTAAGGCTTCGAGCTTCTATAAAGCTCGCTTCGCTCTCTCCGCTTACACGATACACTCCCTAAAAAAAATAAGATGACGAGATCTTTAGTTGATGGACGCTCTAACCATCTTTCGGCTTGTGATCAATCCATAGAAAGAGTGGTGCCCCCTCATGGAATTTCTCATACAGCAAGAAAGCAAAGAAAAAAGAAGCAGCAAGCCCTGAGCCCTTATAGCGATAGCGCACCCCCTTACCGTTTTATCTGCTAACAACACCCAAACTCGTTCCTCTAGAACTGCTCAGCTGGATAAATTCACTTATTTCACACAATTCTTCTGGTTCGGAGGGTTTTTCCTCTGTTCGGAACAGCTTTCTTTCTCTTTATCGGACGTTTTCTAGGAACGGGCAGCCACCCAAAAATTTCCACCATCCTCACTTTTTTCTTATTTTTAACTAGTTTAATCCTTATTTATCGAATGAGAGTTTCGAAGAGAAAGAAGAGTTCTTTTCTTCGTAATTCTCATTCTCATTTTATTATTATCTACTTTAGCGAAAAATTTATTTTTTCTCTGATGACAGGAATTACCATTTTGCAAGTCTCTTCCGGATCCAGTGAAAGTGGAAATCCAACAAGTCTTCCGGCTTTGGAGTCTTCCTCGAGCAGTGAATCATGGGCTACGTTTAGAGCCGAAATAGCAGCCGAGAACGAAGCTGAGATTTATGCTCGCATACGAAGTCTCCAGAGCCATTATTACTACAACCTTCCTCCCCAGAATAATCCTGGGGAGTATGAGGGGCTTGTTCGCGATCACTTGGATCAAGCTCTCGATGTTCCCCATTATAGGACCATCCTGGATATGGAATATTTTGAACTCACAGTATTAGAAAGAAAGGGTCTATTGCAAGCAAGATAGGCTCTTCAATCTTATGCTTGGTGAGCAAAAGATTTATCGTATCATGGAACTTTCTCCATATACGAATATCCGGAGGGAGGCGTACGACTTCCTTGAGGGTAAGGTGGAGCCGGTGGGCTCTTTGCAGCATTCCTTTCAGCGAAATATCATGGAGGGGACCCTCAATTTCTTTATTCAGGATTTAAACCTGAACGGTAGAAATTCACAAATCTACCGTGAATTTTACTCCCACTTTACCGATGAGGTATTCCGCCTTAAGTTGGGATTACCCCTACCTTAAGGGTCTTTTTGGATCAGACCGCTCTTGGTCTTCGAACTAGTCATTAATGGTCGGCTTCATTGGTACCCTTTCGGTATGCGTTGCGAACACTTTCATTTTGAGCGTCTCATCTTCTCTATAGAAGCAAAACTCGAACGGATAGAACAGATGGTCCAACTACATAACTTTTTCTTTTTCATTACTTCCATGGTCGTGCCTCGTGGCACGGCAGCACCCGTACTATTGAAATGGTTCGTCAGTAGAGATGTTCCCACAGGTGCCCCTTCTTCTAATGGTACTATAATTCCTATTCTTATCCCTTCAGTCCCTCTTTTGGTCTATCTACATTCCAGGAAATTCATACGCTCCACGGACGGAGCAAAAAGCGGAGTCTTGGTCAGAGCAAGCCGACCTATTCTATTACCAGACATAATTGGGAGAAGCTCATCCGAAACTAGAGCTAGAAAGGCCTTATTTCGTTTCGTTCCTGTTCTTCATTTCCTTCTTATCGAAAAAAAGGGGGATTTCTCATATTTAGAATCTTTCTGCGGTGTGCTCCGTTTACTATTCTTTCGTACTTTCTTCTCTTTACCACGCGATAGGTCAGCGAAGCGTGAGCGGGCGCGGAGAAGGAAAGGCCAAAGACTTCGGCCTAACGGGAATGAGCAAGGACGAAATGACAAGATGAGGTGCCCTGGGCACCCCCATTTAGAAGGAAGGGTCGAAGTTTTTGGGCCTGTAGCTTTACCCGTCCCCCCTTCGTCGGGCGGTCCTTGTGTGGGGGGTGCGCCACCAGAAATCGGGCTTGAAGCTCTCACCTTACCAACGAGCCGACAGCTGATGGCTGTTGGTCACGACTACTACAAAAAAGCTCCAATGAAGATGAATATTTCACATGGAGGAGTGTGCATCTTTATGTTGGGTGTTCTTCTGTCGTGCGACCCGGCGGCTTATGTGCGACCTGTGGCCCACGCCTCCTATTTGTTCAGGGCGGGCGGCGTGAACTCTGATTCGATCCGGGT